CGAACGTATTTAAGTAATTGTCGTTCTGTAAGACCATAATGAAAACGCAATTTTTGCTTTTCTTCTAAACGAATACGATATTGAGATTTTTTACCGGAGCGCGATTGATTTCTAAGATCGTTTCCGACTCGGGGCCTTTTACTAGTTAGTCCCGGTAAAACCCCCAGCCGGCGTATTTTTTTGAAACGAGGCCCTCGGTAACGTGACATAAAAACTCCTTTTTTTGTATTGAAATTTTATAAACCTAACTTAAAACTGAACTAAATATATACTTATACTAGAAATAAGAATGAGATACATTCTATCAAAAGTCAGACTCTCTTTTATACCTAAATAAATCTTTGATTTTTGTATAGAATACATATCTATTTCTAAAGATCTATACAAAAAGAAAGGTATACAAAGAAAAGTATAGATAAAGAAAGGTTATATCAGGAGTCCCTGATTTGTTCTGCGGAGATATAATGACTCTCATTTTTATTGAATTCATAATTGGCAATTCCTACTACATAATATAATTATCGGGGACCTTTTGAAAAAGGGGAAGAGAAGCTTTTTCAATACTCTTTGATTTCAAAAAGACACTATCAATCATGTCAAAAATAAACCAAATAGAGAAAAGCCGGCTATCGGAATCGAACCGATGACTATCGCATTACAAATGCGATGCTCTAACCGCTGAGCTAAGCGGGCTAAACTAAGATCCATTTTTATATGCAGAGGAACTTAAGCAAACTGTTGAATCTTAGCTCTTCATAAGTAATGTGAAGATATAATAGAATTGCAAATAAATATTGTAATTGAATCTTATTATAGAACATAAGAATTAATATAAGGATTAATAGAATATCGCACAATATAGAATTTCGACCCATTTATTATATCAATTATCTCTTTATCAATAAAGAATATCTTAATTAGGTAGTCAAATTTGATTTTTCGTTTTTCATTTCTTAAGATTATTTAATATCTATTTTTGAGTTATAGAATTCTAATATTCTAGAATAGAAATACATATCAAATTATTAAAAAAAGGAATTTGAATAGAATAAATAAAAAAAAAAAAAAAGAAATAAAGAAATAAAGAATATGAGTATATAATATGAATGAAATCAAATAATATGAATGAATAGATTCTATCTATATAGATAGAAGATAAAATTTGTATTCTATAAATAAAAAATGAATTTTTTAGATTTATAGAAATCGAATTTATTACATTGTATAAATTAAATGAAATTTGTAATGTAATAAATAGATGTAATAAATTTTCGTTTTCGCTATTCTTTTCGTTATTTTCAATTAGATTCGAATTATCTAGAATTATGGAAGGTCTGCTCTAGGGAAAGAAAAAATGAAATAGAAAGATACAATACAGATAAATTCAATTTAGATCATAATGAAACATTGCGTTTCTTTTCATTCGGAAAGGTGGAAGCTAAGACGAAAAAAAGAAGTGATCCTTCGAGTATTCAAAATTTCACGAAAAAATCATAGAAAGAAAGGCATATATAATATGTATGTGGTGTATATACATATATATTGAATTGCGGATATCTAAGTAATAGAATGATTTCTGATTGTACCAAATATGGGTCGTCGAGAAAGAGAAAAGAAGATAGAAGATAAGCAAAAAAGAGGAAAAAGGGGATATGGGGGATATGGCGGAATTGGTAGACGCTACGGACTTAATTGGATTGAGCCTTGGTACGGAAACTTACTAAGTGATAACTTTCAAATTCAGAGAAACCCTGGAATTAAAAATGGGCAATCCTGAGCCAAATCCTATTGTCCGAAAACAAAGAAAGATTCAGAAAGCAAGAATAACACAAGGATAGGTGCAGAGACTCAATGGAAGCTGTTCTAACAAATGGAGTTGGGTTGACCGCGTTGCGTTAGGAAAGGAATCCTTACGTCACAACTTTCGAAAGGCTAAAGTAAAGGATAAACCTATATACATATATATACTGAAATACTATCTTCAAATGATTAATGATGACCTGACCTTTTATTTTGTCATATTTATATTATATGGCAAATAAGCGAATTGTTGTCAATTGATTCCAAGTTTAAGAAAGAGTCGAATATTAATTGATCAAATTATTCACTCCAAGGTCTGATAGATCTTTTGATTTTGAGGAACTGATTAATCGGAGGAGAATAAAGATAGAGTCCCGTTCGACATGTTAATACCGACAACAATGAAAGTTATAGTAAGAGGAAAATCCGTCGACTTTAGAAATCGTGAGGGTTCAAGTCCCTCTATCCCCAAAAAGGCCTATTTGGCTCCGATTCCCTAATTATATTATTGTTTCTATTCTCTTTTCCTTTTTGTTAACGTTTCAAAAGTCGTTATCTGTCTCATTCATTCTACTCTTTCACAAATGGATATGAGCAAAATTTTATCTTATCACAAATCTTATAATAGATATGATACACGTAGAAATGAACATCCTTGAGAAAGGAATCCCCTTTTGAGGAATCCATTAACAATCTATAC